CTTTCGTACCGAGGGTTCGAATCCCTCTCTTTCCGTTTCCGTTGATAACTCGGTATTTTATTGTTCTTTCAAATTCCAACGCTTCGAATCTTTTTTTATTCTTCGCGTCCAGGATTACGTCCTGGATCATTAGATAGGAATCCGAAGATGAAGAGAGAAACAAAGAATATCACTACTGTGTAAACAAAGAGTTTGAGAGTAAGCATTACACAATCTCCAAGATCATTGTTTTGAAAAAAAAAAGAGAATAGATTCTCCATTTTTATACCACATATCCTCTTTTGACACCAATAAATGAAAGGAATCAGAACGAGGAAATGGGGTAATTCAGATTTTTCTAAGCTATCTAAGAATTAGTTAAATCGAGAGTTCATACTATACTGTAAGACTTATCTGATCTTACCCATTGTTAGAATTTTTTTCGCCAATAAATCATGTCTATGACAGTATTCAAAATTTCATCGAAAACTTACAGCAGCTTGCCAAACAAAGGCTAATAGAAAAAAGAGAACGGGTATTACTGGCATAAAATCTACGATGGGGTTCAAAAAAGCGTAGGCCTCAGGTAGTTTGGCTAAGAAAAAACCACTCGAAGAAAGGGCGGAATTAAGACAGATACAGATCAAACTAAAGATATTAAGCATAACAAACATTTTTTTTTTTTTTTATTGGACTTGGAGATAATTGTATTTTGATTGAGTTAATATAATAATATAAATATATTATTCTTGAGAATTGGTATACGGTAAAAATGACGAAAGGCGGTTCGATCAAAATGAATTGTTGTTTTTGAACTTGAACTCGCCCAATCAAAAGTCTATCTATTTTCTTTTGCGAATTGAAGAAACCATCCTTTCATACAATATCTTAATTGAATTATATGTAATGATCAATAAATTCCGTTTTATTCTATAGATAATTCTATATCGACACGTGTCAAAATCCCAGGAACAATAGAGTCCATAGATATTTGGACTGGAATTGACGAATAACCAATACAATACTAGTCTTTAGTAGTATCGAACATAAATCTAAATGGGGCGTGGCCAAGTGGTAAGGCAACGGGTTTTGGTCCCGGTATTCGGAGGTTCGAATCCTTCCGTCCCAGGAAAGACCTATTATTTCTATACTATATAAATAGACATTATTAGAATAATGAAATGAAAAAAAAAGAATTCGATTTTTTCAATCTATATTTTTTTAATCGCGGATTTATTTATGATCATCAAATGCGATCCTTAGTAAAACTTTATTCAAATAGTGATGTTGGTATGAGGTGGGGGTTTTCAATTAAATAACTATTTGAATCGTTTCTTCTGACTATTTGATATTCGAAGAAGTCTGAGATTGTTGAATATAACCTATTAGGTTACTTGAAGATGGAATGTAGATTTAATAAAAAGCACTTTTTTCCTAATATTTAGAAATTATGTATAAATTAATAAAGAAATCTTATCAAAAATGCATTGAAATTTCATTCTTGATAAGATTTCTTTACTTTAGAAAGCACCACTTCATATAAAAGAAGAAAAAATATAGATTTCTATGAAACGGTCGAACAAGTGACTATTCATGATTCCATAATTGAATCAATTACATATCAGTCCCAAACTAGAGAAATGTTATGGTAAAACTTCGTTTGAAACGATGTGGTAAAAAGCAACGTGCGACTTGACAGACATAATCAGTTGTGGATTTTTACACCCACCATTTTCTATTCTATAGAAATGAAAGTGCTCTTGGCTCGACATCATATACTGTTGGGGTTTAACGTCAACAGTATATGATGTAGCTCGAGCAGAAAGTATTGATTCATTTCTCAGGGGCAAGGATCTACGGTTAGTGCCAATTAATAAGTTGGAACAACTTCGTAAGTCAATTTTCGATCCAGTAGAAATCGAAACGATCCAATTCGAGCAAGTTTCAAATAAAATAAGGAAAATTTGTTGGAATTGGTGAAACTCTTTTGATCAAAAGTGTATCATGCGGGAATCGACCGGGCGTATGATTTTTTGATAGAAAGAAATCATAAAAAGGGGCATGTTGCTGTCGTTTTGAAATGATTCAAATTCACCGAAGTAATGTCTAAACCCAACGATTCCAGGCAAAGAGAAAGTATTTTGGAACAAGGAAATGCCGTTTTCAATTGTCTCGACAACCAGATAAAGGAAAAAGAATCAAAATATATTCTAAATGAGACAAACAAAAAGGGGTTAGAGACCACTCAAAAAATGAAATGCCTAAGGCTTTTCTTTTGAACTATTTCAGAGTTATCCAACTTGAGTTATGAGAATACAAACGATTTTTTTTGCTAAAGAGGAATAAAAAAGGATTAAATAATCCTCTAATTGATTTGATATTGATTTGATGATGTTATGGATCTATTTAACATTCTAATTCTATACATAGATCTAACTTCCAATTTCTCGAGCCGTACGAGGAGAAAACTTCGTATACGTTTCTAGGGGGGGTTATAGTTCATCTACATCTATCCCAATGAGCCCTTTATCGAATCGTTGCAATTGATGTGCGATCTCGAAGAGAAGGAAGAGATCTTCGTAAAGTGGGGTTTTATGATCCGATAAAAAATCAAACCTATTTAAATATTCCCGGCATTCTATATTTTCTTGAAAAAGGCGCTCAGCCTACAGAAACTGTTTATGATATTTTAAAGAAGGCGGGGGTTTTTACAGAATTGAATTTGAATCAAACGAAAGCCAATTTATGAAATAAAAAAAAGAGAGAGAAGAGGGTGGGGGTGATTCATATATAGCTTTGTATAATTTTTTTTCTACTATACTACCCCCCCCCCAATTACTTCATTTATTATTGTTACCATAGAATACCATCTTATATAATGACAAAAATCTTTTTTTTTGATATAATTTGATATAAGATGGATAGAAAAAGATCAGGTGAATAAATGAAGTAATTGGATCGACGAGGCATATAAAATTTTGGCATTTTCTCCAATCCAATTGGGAGTTTTTTGTTGTAACTGCATTAACAAAGAAATAAACCCGAGACGGGATTCTTTCCTATTTCGTCCCTAATCTTTGCTGTTTTTTTAGTTATCTATATTATCTATCCATGATTGGTTATGCTAATCCAGCACAAGTCTCTTATTCATTTTGTTTTCATTCTACTTTTATTCTAAGTATTCAATTCATATTGACAACAGTGGATCAAAGAAATATAATTCGATCGTGTATAAACGGATCTATTTATTTTGAGTTTTTCGATTCAGAATCTATTAGAAATTTTGTATTCGGTATGGATAAAAGATCTTCCTATGTTATACTATTCAATTCTCGACGATGAATTGATTTGATAGTTCAGTATTTTGATTGATTGTGTCGTGCAATTTTTTCCCCTTTTTATTTTTACTCCGATTGTTGTACCCACACATTCACATTTTTTTTTTTATTAGGGTTGCTAACTCAATGGTAGAGTCCTCGGCTTTTAAGTGCGGCTAGCATCTTATACACATTTCTATGAAGTAACAGATTCGTTTCTATCTCCGGTAGAGTTTGTAAGACCACGACTGATCCTGAAAGGAATGATTGGAAAAAACAGCATGTCGTATCAATAGAAAATTCTGAGAATATTTCATTCTTACTGGATCGGTTCAAAATCTTGTTTGAATTCTTAGTGAGAAATAAAATGAAATAAATTCCGAGTTGGGTCGAATGAATAAATGGATAGAGTCCTATGAACCCAATTAATTATAGGGAAAGAAAAAGCAACGAGCTTCTGTTCTTAATTTGAATGATTCCCCATCTAATTACACGTTAAAATTTTATTAGTGCCCGGTACGGGGAAAGGGTTTTCCATTAGTGAATGATTATCCATTTTTTTAATGAGTCCTAACTATTAGCTATTTCCCATTTTGGGTTGGCCAAAAATGTGTAAAAGAAGCAGCATCTTGATAAAGATAGTTTTTCCCAAATCAAAAGAGCGATTGTGTTGAAAAAATAAAGGATTTCGAATCCATCTTGTTATCCTATAACAAATAGAAAACTAAGAGGATAGGGAGTCCCTTGATGAGTTTACCCATTTCCGAGGTATTTTTTCTTTTCTTATTCTTACTATAATACCCTGTTTTGACTATATCGTACTATGTATCATTTGATAACCAATAAACCCCTTACTTTAATTAATAATTAATTCTATTTTTCTTTATTTTTAGTTCAAAGCGAATTGGAAATGGAGGAATTTCAAGGATATTTAGAACTCGGTGGATCTCGGCGCCACGACTTCCTATACCCCCTTATTTTTCGGGAGTATATTTATGCACTTGCTAATAATCATGGTTTAAATAGATCCATTTTGTTCGAAAATGCCGGTTCTGACAATAAATCTAGTTTAATAATTGTGAAACGATTAATTACTCGAATGTATCAACAGAATCATTTGATTATTTCGGCTAATGATTCTATTCAAAATCCAGTTTTTGGGCACAATAAGAATTTGTATTCGCAAATTCTCTCAGAGGGATTTGCGGTCATTGTGGAAATTCCATTTTCCCTACGACTATTATCTTCCTTAGAAAGGAAGCATATAGCAAAATCTCATAATTTACGATCAATTCATTCAATATTTCCTTTTCTAGAGGACCGATTTTCGCATTTAGATTATGCGTCAGATGTACTAATACCCTATCCCCCCCATTTTGAAATTTTGGTTCAAAACCTTCGCTACTGGGTGAAGGATGTCTCTTCTTTGCATTTATTACGTTTCTTTTTCTACGAGTATTGTAATTGGAATAGTCTTATTACTCCCCAAAAACATATTTCCATTTTTTTAAAAGGTAATCCAAGATTATTCTTGTTCCTATATAATTCTTATGCATGTGAATACGAATCCATCTTCCTTTTTCTCCGTAATAAATCTTCTCATTTCCGGCCAACATCTTCTGGAGTCTTTTTTGAGCGAATATATTTCTATGTAAAAATAGAACGTCCTGTTGAAGTTTTTTTTGATAATGATTTTCGGGACAT